AATTCTCATAGGGTCCCCCTGGAATTCCTTCCAGAGCTTGCTGGATAATTTTTATAGATTCTGTCATTTCGCCAATTCGTACTAAATACCGAGCTAATGAATCCCCCTCTTTTTGCCATTGAATCTCCCAATCAAATTCCTCGTAACACTCATAACGATCAACTTTACGAAGATCCCATTGTATTCCGGAAGCTCGTAGCGTTGGTCCTGATAAACCCCAGTTTAGTGCCTCTTCTCCGCCAATAATGCCTACGCCCTCAACCCGTTCTAAAAAAACAGGGTTCCGTGTAATAAGCTTTTGATATTCCGCAACCCCGGTTAAAAAATAATCGCAAAAATCCAAACATTTATCTATCCAGCCATGAGGTAGATCAGCAGCGACTCCTCCGATACGGAAAAAATTATGCATCATGCGCATGCCAGTAGCAGCTTCAAATAGGTCATATATCAATTCTCGTTCTCGAAAAATATAGAAGAAAGGAGTCTGCGCCCCAATATCTGCCATAAAAGGACCAAGCCATAACAAATGGGAAGCGATACGACTCAACTCCAACATAATAGCTCTGATATAGCTAGCCCTTTTAGGTACTTGAATATTCCCTAGCTGTTCGGGCCCGTTTACGGTTATTGCTTCTGTGAACATAGTAGCTAAATAATCCCAACGTGTTACATAAGGCAAATATTGTATAATTGTTCGATTTTCCGCAATTTTCTCCATCCCTCTATGTAAATAACCCAATACCGGTTCACAGTTAATAACATCTTCACCGTCGAGAGTAACGATTAGTCGAAGAACACCATGCATTGATGGGTGGTGAGGGCCCATATTGACTATCATGAAGTCTTTTCTTGTAGTTGGTGGAATCATAAGTTTTTCTCGAGTCATTCTTCCATGCATTGCTGAAAGTAAAAAGAAAGAATTTCATCAAAATTTAAACGACTAAGCTCAAATGGTCTCACGCTTCAAATTAACGAGTTTTTATCTCTCGAATATCCAACCCCCCAATTAATTCTTTATAGCGCCCCCTATTTCTTTTTGACAAATAGGCCAGCAGCCGTTGACGTTTTCCCAAAATTTTTCGCAAACCTCGCTGAGATGAAAAGTCTTTTTTGTGCAATTCCAAATGTGAAGTGAGTTTCCTTATTTTAGTGGTGAAACTGAATACTTGAAATTCAACAGACCCCCTGGTTTCTTTGTTTTCTTTTTCAGAAATAACCGAAATCGATGAATTTTTTACCATAAAAAAACGCCCCTTGCCCTTTTTACAGATATGGATTTTACCGATCAGTAATAATAATAATGCCATTAATTTGAATGTGGTATATACAAGAATCTAATCAAAATTTCTTTATGAACTCCTAATTTCCTGAATTGAAATCAATCCAATTTAAAATTGGTTTCTATAGGAATAGAAAAGGTTGGTACATTTTTGGATCGAAGAATTTAGACCTAAAATAAAGAAAGTTCCGTTGATTCATTTCGAGATCGAATTCAGACACTATTCATTTGATATTGGATACTAGAATGAAATGTGAGATAAGACATGCGATCGGTGTATTTGTTTGCTTTCATATATCCTATTATATATATAGGGTTATAGGATATACAGACAAAGTCTATTATCCAAAAATTTTCAATCGTGGATACATCTGTATCCTTAACATAGCGAAACGGCTGCCGTTATCGGTATCAAACCAATAACGATTCATACAAGCTAAATCTTCTAATCGATAATTAGGCCAAAGAAAGAGCTTTAATTTCATTAATTGATTTTTATCTCTATCAAGATGGTTATTGTTATTGCTGTTTTTTACGTTCCAAAAGACCGGATTTTGGCCTATATAATTTATCTTTTTTGAATTGAAACAAATTAGAATTCTCAATTTTCTACGACGTCTAAAGGATAAAATATTTTCGGGAACAAGTAAATCTAAATGATTTTTGTCTCTATTTCCAGTTATTCTTTGATGTAGTGAAATAGTTTCATCCAAATTATTGTTATAAGTATGTCCTTGCTCTTCGTATTTTTGATGCTTATTCTTATGAACCAACGAAATACCCACGGCTTGATACATAAAAAATTGCCCATCTTTTTGTTCAGACAGACGAATGGGTTCTAGAATAAATACTGCCTTCTTCATAAATTCTGAAAGAGTTAAATTCTTATTAATCATCATTATATCCAAACTCATTTGTTTCTTTTGAATCGAGGATATAGTAATTTTTTGTGAATCTATCAGTTTACGCAGGAGACAATATACATTGATATTATTGATCATTCTTTCATTCAAAGTCTCATCCCATCGCAATTGAAAAAGCAAATAACGTTTCAGGAACAAACGGAGTTCTGCTTTCGTGTATTGTTTTTTATTTTTCCCTTTTTTCATGTTCGATCTTGCATAATTTTCTTCAATATCTTTTTGAGGTGCAAGAACGGATCGTCCCTCTCCTCGACTTATCGGTTCCTTTTCTTCTGGATTTCGATGTGATGCTATCAAAAAATTGTCTTTTTCGTTGAGCTTTTTATTTTCACTTCTATTTAAATTTAATAGAAGTAATTGGCTTGGTATAAACCAAGGTTTGATTTTATATGTCTTATAAAGTAACAAAAATTCTGGGAAGAACCAAAGTTCCAGATTGGATATGGGATCCTTTAGCATTTTTTCATTCATTCCCATCCAATCGCAAAACCCCTTGTGAGAGTTTGGTAAATTGATCTCTGGGATCTTAAGAGAAAAAAAATCTTTTTTAGAAATTATTTGAGAATTTTTAGTACGAATTTGAGTATTTTGATTCCTATTGGTATCGATTATGATCCAGGCCTCAATACCGACTTTTTGTATAAGATCAAATTTTAAAATTTGCCAATCCAAATATTTTCTATCGGCCGGTTTTTCCGTATGGATTTTTCCTAGATCCTTTTTAATAGGGATGTTCTTCAGCATATCAAAAAAGTTTTTTTTAGGCGTGTTAGAATAAATTTCTTGGTTTATATTTCCTTGAAAGGGGGATCCATAAAAAAAGTATTCCGTTTTCTTTTCATAATGAATAAATTTATATGATAAAAGATCAGATCGATAGTATTTTAGAAAATTCTCTTTTTGATTAGATAATGAATATACTTCAAATTGTTTTTTGGAATTCATTAATGGTTTTTTTTCATATGAATCCCGTTTGCTAAAATTGGCCTTTTTAGCTATATGATGCTGACGAAATGTATTTCGCCATTTTTCTGGTATTAATCTAGACCATCCAATCTGCGATAAATGGTATTGATAATATCCTCTTAACCAGCTTTTCCGTGGATTCATTTCATAACTCGGAAGTTTGTTATCTGTTGGTTTCGAATCAAGCATTCTTTGTGTTTCAAAAGAATCCTTTATTTTAGCTTTAAGGAAAAAGGGGATTCCTTGATATTGAACAACAAATCTTAACGAGTTACTAACTTGGATTTTTCCTAATTTGGAAAATACATAGGGTTGTGTCCCGTAGGATAATTCATAAAAAATATGTGAATTCGATTTCATATTCCTAATATTATCAAGTGCCTTCATTATACTCGAAATAGATCGAATTGGAGTTTTATTTTGTTTATTAATTCTTTCTTGTTTTCTTTCATTATTGTAAATGGATTTATCAATAATTTTTTTTTTTAATTTAAGAAAAAGTTCTGTATTTATTCTGGGAATATTAATGATATATATAAATATATCTGTATATATTTTTTTAATGAAACATTTTACAAAAGGGGATAATTTACAGATTAATCGAGCAATTTTTCTTTTTAACATTTGCTGTTTTTCTAATTTTTTAGCATTATAACTTGTAGGGCTAAGATTATTTAGTTTTGGAGTTACTTTTTTTTTCTCTTTTGTGATTCTTTCTATTTGATTTAGAATTGTACTTGTTCTATCAGTCAGATCCTTCAGTTTTTTTTCTGTCAATGAAGAGTTTGCCCAATTCGGAGATGCAATTTGAATTTGACTAAATGATTCGGGAATTATTTGATTGTTTATTATGGAATCTTTTTCTTCTTTAATTTGGCTTGATTTATCGACTCCGATGTCTTTTAATCTAAATAATAGAATTGGATTTACTTTTGAAAGTTCTTTTATTATTCTTTTTCTAAAAAAAAACCTTTTGATACCCCATTTTTTTGTTTCGTTTGAAACTTTTCGAAGTAATTTTCTTTTTACTTTGAAAACTGTTCGAACTCGAAAATACTTCTTTTTAAATTTTCCAATTTTTCTTTGGAATTCCTTTAAAACGGGTTTAAAAAAGGAAGGTTTTTTGCGGGGTAAACCAAAGGGGAGTTCAGTTTCCAGTCCCCAGACGGTTAAAAAACAAGAATCGCCTATTTCTTTTTTCATTAGACCTTTCTGCGAGGATCGTAGTTTCCATTTTTGCGAAGGTTTCAGACAGAAAGGAAATAAGATTTTTATTTGAATACCCTCTGTCAACCAATTTTTTGGAAACTCTGTTTCGGATAATGGAATACCATGATAGGTGCATTTAATATAGATCTCTTTATTCCATTCGTGGAAATCCTCAGACCATTCAGGACGTTGCAATAGGAATATACGTCCAATATTTTTGGCAATTATCAATGAGGGGAATAGAATATATTTTCTAAAAATACAGTGAGTTAGTAACACGCAACCTCTTATTGTTTGCGCAAATGGAAAACGATTCCAATCCTCTGAGATTTTTATTCGTGCTTTTTCCTTTCTTTTGTTTTGTTCTTTTGTATACTCTACAAGTTTGAATGCCTCCCCTTTATCTAATCCATTTTTTAAAATTAGTTTAATCAGCCCGGAAATATTAAAAGAAAAGAGAGGGGATTTTTGCACTCTCCCCAAAAAAAGGGGGGACTTCACATTTGCTTGAGATAATTCGAAAATAATAACTTTACGCCTTTGAGCACGCATAGAACCTTTGATTATACCACGCCGAAAGTCTGATTGTTGTGAATAGCGTATTAAAGTCACGTCGGTTTTTA